ATACAATTTCTTTCAAATTTATTAAAATCTCATGGATCGATTCTTGAATACCCGTTATAGTAGAATATTCATGGGGGACGTTCTCAGATTTTACACGTGTGATACATGTTCCTTCTATTTCTCCAAGCAAAGCTCTTCGCATTGCAATCCCTATTGTGTCAGCTTGGCCTTTTATAAGTGGAGACAGAATAAAGCGCCCATAATAAAGACGTTTACTGTCTGTTCTTGATTCAACACACTTCCACTGGAGTATCCGAGTAGATACTGTTACTTTCTCTCGAACCATAGTAATATTAATATTATTTATTTTATTTGATTGAATTATTTATTTCTCTTGTTTCTCTTGAGATTTCTTTGCTGTTCATTTTTACATACGTCTTTTTTTCGGAGGTCTACAGCCATTATGTGGCATAGGAGTTACATCCCGTACAAAAGTTAATAGTATACCACTTCGACGAATAGCTCGTAATGCTGCGTCTCTTCCGAGACCGGGGCCTTTTATCATGACTTCTGCTCGTTGTATACCTTGAGCCACTACTGTACGAATAGCATTTGCTGCTGCAGTTTGGGCGGCAAAGGGTGTCCCTCTTCTCGTACCCTTGAATCCACAAGTACCGGCCGAGGACCAGGAAATCACCCGACCCCGTACATCTGTAACCGTGACAATAGTATTATTGAAACTCGCTTGAACATGAATAACTCCCTTTGGAATTCTACGTGCACTCTTACGGGAACCAATCCGTGCATTCCTGCGTGAACCGACTTTCGTTATAACTTTTGCCATATTGTATCATCGCATAAATATGAGTCAGAAATATATGGATATATCCATTTCATGTCAAAAGGGATTCTTTATTTTTACATTGTTTTAGCAAGTCTGATTATCCTTGTCTTTGTTTATGTCTCGGGTTGGAACAAATTACTCTAATCCGCCCCCGCCTACGGATTAGTCGACATTTTTCACAAATTTTACGAATGGAAGCTCTTATTTTCATATTTGTCATTCCTTATTTTAATTCTGAATCTACTTCTTGATAGAAAATCAGTTTCTTGAAATTTTCCATCTCGAATAAGAACCACCTAATCCTTCGAATCCTTGTTTCGGAGTCGATAAATTATACGTCCTCTGGTTGAATCATAACGACTTAGTTCAATTTTGACTTTATCTCCTGGTAGTATCCGGATAAAACTACGTCGGATCTTTCCTGAAACATAACCTAGAATCAGATCTTCATTATCTAACCGAACCCTGAACATACCATTGGGAAGTGATTCAGTAATTAAACCTTCATGAATCCATTTTTGTTCTTTCATTCCAGGTAAAACCCCCCTGAAGTCTCTTTGAATGGAGAATAAAGGATATTAGACAACTGACCCCCTTTCTTTTTTTTACAAATAGTAAGAGGTTTCGGATTCCATTTGAATATTAAAAGGGTTACCATATATAACACAAGATTTCTCCGCCAATTCCTTCTAGTCGAGCCTCCCGGTCTGTCATTATACCTCGAGAAGTAGAAAGAATTAGAATCCCCATCCCGCCTAAAATTCTAGGAATTCGTTGAGAGTTAGAATAGATTCGTAGACCGGGTCGACTGATTCGTTTTAAATTTAAAAGATTTCTATAGGGTCTTTTCCGATTCCTTCTATGTTGCAGGGTTAAAACAAGAAAATAGTTGTTTTTTTCTCGATGTTTTCTGACGTTTTCGATAAAACCTTCTTCGAAAAGTATTTTAACAATATTTTCAGTAATATTAGTAGATGGTATGCGAACAGCTTTTTTTCTATCCATATCAGCATTTCGTATGGAGGTTATTATCTCAGCAATAGTGTCTCTACCCATGATGAACTCAAATTATTGGTGCTTTAAAATTGGATATAATCAACATGTTCTTCTTTATTTTATTATTTTATTGGTTTAGGTATAGGAATTTTTCAAGGTATATACGTGAGACACAATCTACGAATTAATCTAGTTCTTAATCTATTTCTGTAAAATATCCAAAAGTTATCACAATCTCATTTTATAATACCTCGGGAGCTAATGAAACTATTTTAGTAAAATTGAATTGTCTCAATTCCCGGGAGATTGCACCAAAAATTCGAGTTCCCTTTGGATTTCCTTCTTGATCAATCACAACTGCAGCATTGTCATCATATTGTATTATCATACCGCTGTCACGTTTAAGTTCTTTACGGGTACGAACAATTACAGCTCTGACTACTTCTGATTTTTCTAGCAGCATATTTGGTACTGCTTCTTTGATTACAGCAACAATAACGTCACCAATATGAGCATATCGACGATTACTAGCTCCTATGATTTGAATACACATCAATTTTCGAGCTCCGCTGTTATCCGCTACATTTAAATGGGTCTCAGTTTGAATCATATCAATTTTTTAGTCTATTCTTCTAAATGCAAAAGATGAAGAAAATAAAAGAGATATTGTTTGTCCAAAAGAAGAAAGCGAGGGTTTGCTTCATTCCCAAACCCGATTCCTGTTGGTTCTACATTTTTAACCCGAAATAATAAATTGAGTTCGTATAGGCATTTTGGATGCTGCTATTAAAATAGCTCTTCTAGCGATATTCTCGGTTACTCCCCCCATTTCATATAGTATTCGTCCTGGTTTAACAACAGCTACCCAATATTCAGGGGATCCTTTACCCGAACCCATACGTGTTTCAGCGGGTCTTACTGTAACTGGTTTGTCTGGAAATATACGTACCCATATCTTTCCACCACGGCGTGCATTTCGTGTCATTGCTCGTCGACCCGCTTCGATTTGTCTAGATGTGATCCATGCGGGTTCAAGTGCCTGAAGAGCACATTTACCGAAACAAATATGATTACCTCGATAAGATACTCCCTTCATCCTTCCTCTATGTTGTTTACGAAATCTAGTTCTTTTGGGGTTATAGTTGATGGTTGTTTCGTAATTCCATCTCTATTACAGAACTGGACATGAGAGTTTCTTCTCCTCCAGCTCCTCGCGAATACAAAAGGAATTTCTATTAATTTGAATAGAGAATAGATATTCGAACATTTTTATAAAAAATTTTCTAATTTCTATAAATAATAGTTTTTTCTAACGTTCTAATAAATCTTTACTTTATTTTGTCCTTTATCCAAATTGACCAAGTCAAAAAAAGAAAACTCTCACGGGCGAATATTTACTCTTGCAATCTCTATTTCAGTGGTAGCACTTGTTTGTGACTTCTCAGAATAGATGAATGGATTTCTGGTTCATTTCGCCATCCCTACTAGTGAATAAGTCAAATTCGTTTGTTCAATAAAATCTTTCACGGGTCCCATCGTTTCCACCGCTTCGTATTTAATGCTTAGGTCAGAATTTTACAACGGAGCTCATAATACAATTTATTCTTGAGTCAACCCTCTTAGTCTTTATTGGCTCGAAGCTCTTTATTCTTTTCTTCTATGTCTTCTATATCTACTATATAAAAATAGAAGATAAGAAGGATTTTAATTAGTATTGATGCTTTATTACACTGTCTTTTATGAGATGATTTATAGACCTTACATATTCATATTGGAATTCTATATCATAGATATTCTTTTTCTCTCTTTCTCTCATCCTTCCATTTATCCACACCTTTATTCTTCTTCTGTATTTTGTTTAAACTTAAAATTCAAGTTTATTCAAAAAAATCTCAGTTGCTACCAAGATATGATAAATCGGTCATATCTTGACTGGCTCTTTAGATCCAGATAATACGAAGTGATGAATTTATTTTTATACTCCCGGGCTGGTCCTTTTTTAATCCTAACCCTAAAAAAATTAACGAGTCGCACACTAAGCATATCAATTATATCACAAAGTAAATCGACTTTTTATTCAACCTCGTATAATTCAGTTTGATTGGCTAAAAAAAGAATGAAAGGGTTTCCCCTTTAATTTGTTCAATCAATGTAATGTATAGAAGGGAAAAACAATTAAAGTTTTCTTAGCCCTCTTTCTTGTCTATAAAGATCCAAATTTTGATGCCTAATACCCCATAGATAGTTCGAACTATATAGGAACAATAATCGATTTTAGCTCGAATGGTTTGTAGGGGAACTCTACCCTCTCTGATCCATTCGACACGTGCAATTTCTTTTCCGTCGATACGCCCCGCAATTTGGACTTGAATTCCTTTTGTATCCGCTTGTTCAGTTAGTTCAATAGCTTTTTTCATTGCTTTTCGAAATGAAACTCTATTCTTTAATTGTCCGGCTATAAATTCTGCAAGAATATTAGGATTTCCATAAGGTTTTGTGATTCTTGTGATAGCAATGTTAAGTTTTCGGTTCACATAATGAAATTCTTTTTGTAGACTCATTTGTAGTTCTTCGATTCCTCCTGGGGGACTTTCGATTAATAACTTTGGGAATCCCATAAAGATTATGACCTGAATTAAATCGATTCTTTTTTGAATCTCTATACGGGCAATTCCCTCGGTACCGGAGGATATTCTCATCTTCTTTTGTACATAATTTTTAATAAAATCTCTGATTTTGTGATCTTCTTGTAGACCCTCAGAATAACTTTTTGGTTGTGCAAACCAAAGGGAATGATGGCTTTGGGTTGTACCAAGTCTGAAACCAAGTGGATTTATTTTTTGTCCCATACTACCCCACTACTATACACATCATCATATATCATAGTTGTCTTTGTCCATCTAGGGTTTTTTAATGAATCTATCTCTTCATATTCATCTAAAGATATATCTTTCATTACAATAGTTATATGGCAAGTAGGTCTTTTTATAGTATAACTACGCCCTCGAGCCCGGAATTTTAATTTCTTCGCAGTAGTACCCTCGTTAACCTCAGCTTTGATAATTATTAAGTTGCTTTTGTCAGAACCTATATTGTAATTAGCATTTGCTGCTGCAGAATAAACCAATTTAAAAATGGGATAACATGCTCTATAGGGCATGAGTTCTAGTATCATAAGTGTTTCTTCATAGGAATGTCCGCGAATTTGATTAATTACTCT